TATTTTTAACAGTTTATCAATTATAATATATTTTAATATGTATTATTTTTAGTATTTAAAAAATTAAATTTAAACTTAATTTTTTAATTATTAGTAATTATATTTAACTTTAAAATTTATAAATTTGTTTATATATTAAATTTATTAAAATTTTTATAATTATTTATAATAGAATTAAACTATTTCTAAAGACTTCAAAAATCTTTGTGCTTTTTACACTAAAAAATATTTTTTAAAAAGAAAAAAGTTATAATTTTTATAAATGGGGTATGAACCCACTAGCTTGATTTAGCTTATCTTTTTATTTAAACTATAAATAAACAAATTTAAAATCATTTTTTATATTTTTTTAAAAAAGTTTGATTTTAGCTTTATTAATTGTCTTATAATTTTTTTACATGTAAATTTATGTGTGAAATTAATTTAATTTTAAAAAGATTAAATTATATTTATTTTTAAAATTTTATTTGCAGTATTTAATTTTAATAATTAAAGAAATTTAGAATTATTCTATATATTAATATAGATTAAAAATGTGCCAGCATTCGCGGTTATACATTTTATATAAATAATTAATTTTTATTAATTTAAATTATATAAATAATTATCAATGAGTATTTAAATTAAAATTAAATTAGGTGAAATTATTTAATTTATTTATATTAATTAGTAATTTATATATTATTTATGAAATCTTAATAAATAAACTAGGATTAGATACCCTATTATTTAAGACTTAAATTAATAATAGAGTATTAATAGTTAAGTTCTTTAAACTTAAAAAAATTGGCGGTATTTAAATCTAATTAGGGGAACTTGTCTTTTAAATGATAATCCTCAAGAAACCTTGCTTTAATAAAAAATTTATTTATTGCCGTTAGCAGATTATTTTTTTAGAATAAAAATTTTCTTAAATATTTATAAATAATTATTTCAGGTCATTATGTAGTTTGTATTAAAGTTAAGATGAGTTACAATAAATTTTATTTTAACATGGATATTAATATGCAATTATTTTTTGAAAATGGACTTAATAGTAAAAAAAAATAATAAAATTTTTTTGAATTTAGAATTAAATATGTACATATCGCCCGTCACTCTCATTCTAAAATGAGATAAGTCGTAACAAAGTAGATATACTGGAAAGTGTGTCTAGAAAGTCATATATTTATTATAAGAGTAGTATTATATGTATATATATATAAATATTAATATTAATCAGAAAAAATTAATTTATTATTTCAAATTAAAATTTTTATAAAATATAATTTATTTACATTAAATTAGTGATTGTTTAAATCAATCTAATTTGAAATTTAAAAATTATTTTAATTTTTAGAAATTTAAAATTGATTAATAAAAATAATTTTAATGTAAAAAAGTTTTTGTATTTTTTAAAGAAAAAATTTTATTTATAATTATAGTTAATATAGTATTGAAAAAGAATTTTGAAAAAAATTAGTATTAAATTTAATTTAAAGTAAATTTTATTTATTGTACCTTGTGTATCAGGGTTTATTAATTAAAAATTAATTAATTTATTTTTCTCGAATTAAAAAGATCTATTTTATTAATATAATTTTTATTGTAAAATAAATATTTTAAATATTAAAATAGAAATGAAATGTTACTCGTTTTTTAAAATATCTGGTTTTTTAATAAATGAATTAAATTCATATATTATTTATTAGAATTTAGTTTTTTTATAAAATAATTAAAATAATATAAATATCTTTAGGGATAAGCTTAAAGATAAATTTTTATAATCTAATTTTTTTTATTTTATTTATATTGTCTTAGAAATAGGCTTTATTTTAAAAATGTTATAATTTAAATAATTTATTTAAATATAATTTATATTTTTGATTTAAAAATTTATTAAAATTATTTATTTAATTTTTTTTTGAATTTAATAATGATAAAATTAGTAAAATTTTTAAATTAATTTTTGTTTAAATAATTTAATAAATTTATTGTAAGGTTAATTTAATGAACTCGGCAAAAATTATACTCACCTGTTTAACAAAAACATGTCTTTTTGAAAATTTAATTTAAAGTCTGATCTGCTCTATGAATTTTAAAATTTAAATGGCCGCAGTATTTTGACTGTGCAAAGGTAGCATAATAATTAGTCTTTTAATTAAAGGCTGGAATGAAAGATTTGATGAAGTATAATCTGTATCAAATTAATTAAAATTTAATTTAATTTTTAAGTTAAAAAGCTTAAATTTTTTTAAAGGACGAGAAGACCCTATAGAGTTTTATAATTAATTTTTATTATAAAAATTTAATTTTATTTTATATAGACTTAATTATTTTATTGGGGTGATAAAAAAATTAAATAAACTTTTTTATTAAAAATTACATTAATTTATGATTTTATTGATCCTTTTTTTAGATTAAAAGATTAAATTACCTTAGGGATAACAGCGTTATTTTTTTTAGAGTTCTTATCAATAAAATAGATTGCGACCTCGATGTTGGATTAAAATTAAATTTAGGTGAAGAAGCTTAAAATTTTAGGTCTGTTCGACCTTTAAATTTTTACATGATCTGAGTTCAGACCGGTGTGAGCCAGGTTGGTTTCTATCCTTAAAAAATTAAATATTTTTAGTACGAAAGGACCAAAATTTTAAATTAAATTTATATAGTATGAATTTTATTAAATTTTGATTTAAACTATTTTGACAGATAAATGTAATAAATTTAGAATTTATAAATGTATGAAATAATTCATACAAATAGTAATAGAATTAATTTTATCAATTTTAAGTATATTAATTTTAATAATTATAGTTATAGTAGGGGTAGCTTTTTTAACTTTATTAGAGCGGAAAGTTTTAGGTTATTTGCAAATTCGTAAAGGCCCCAATAAAGTTAGAATTTTAGGTTTAATGCAACCTTTTTGTGATGCAATTAAATTATTTTCTAAAGAGCAGATTTTTCTTAATAATTTTAATTATCAACCCTATTTTTTATGTCCAATTTTTAGTTTATTTTTAGTTTTATCTAGTTGAATAATTATACCATATTTTACTAATTTATATTCATTTAATTTAGGTGTTTTGTTTTTTTTAAGTTGTATTAGTCTAAGAGTTTATACAATTATAATTGCTGGTTGATCCTCTAATTCTAAATATTCTTTATTAGGGGGATTACGTTCAGTTGTTCAAACTATTTCTTATGAAGTAAGTCTGGCTATTATTTTAATATCTTTCATTTTTTTAATTGAAAGATTTAGATTTTTAGAATTTTATTTTTTTCAAAAAAATATTTTTATTATTTTTATTATGTTTCCTTTAGCATTAATTTGATTTGTTATTTGTTTAGCGGAAACAAATCGAACACCTTTTGATTTTGCTGAGGGGGAATCAGAGCTAGTCTCAGGGTTTAATGTTGAGTATAGAAGAGGTGGGTTTGCTTTAATTTTTTTAGCAGAATATGCTAGAATTTTACTAATAAGAATATTAATATGTGTAATATTTTTAGGTAGTAATTTATATTCAATTTTTTTTTATATTAATTTAGGGTTAATTTCTTTTTTATTTATTGTAATTCGTGGTACTTTGCCCCGGTTACGATATGATAAATTAATAAGAATAGCATGAAAAAGATTTTTACCAGTTTCTTTAAATTTTTTAGTATTTATTTTAAGGTTAAAATTAATATTTTTTATTTTAATAATTTAATAGGTAGATTTGTAAATTAATTATTTTTTTATTATCTAATTAAATCAATAAAAGGTTATAGCTTTTATTTTATGTTTTCAAAACATATACTTATTCAAGTTCATTGATTTAATTTAGCTTAATAATTTATCTCATCATTTAATTAATAAGGGGTTAGTTAAAAAATAAAAAAAATATATAAATGTTATTAATTGTCCAATAATAATATAAGGGGTTTCAACTGGTCTTGCCCCAATTCATGTTAATAAAATTACATTAGATACTATTATTCAAAATAAAAATTGATTTAAAGGGTAAAATATAATTCTTTTAAAATTTTTTTTGAATGAGAATGGTATAATCATAAGGATTATAATTGATATAATTAAAGCAATTACCCCCCCCAATTTATTTGGAATTGATCGTAAAATTGCGTAGGCAAATAAGAAGTATCATTCTGGTTTAATATGGGGAGGGGTAACTAATGGGTTTGCGGGGATAAAGTTATCAGGGTCACCTAATAAGTTAGGTGAGATTAATACTAATATAATTAGTATAATTAATATTATAATAAATCCAATAATATCTTTAAAAGAGAAATATGGGTGAAATGGAATTTTATCTAAATTTCTATTTATTCCTAGGGGATTATTAGATCCTGTTTGATGGAGAAATGTAAGATGAATGATTACCATCGCTAAAATAATAAAAGGAATAATAAAATGGAAGGTGAAAAATCGAGTTAATGTAGCATTATCTACTGAAAATCCCCCTCACAATCATTCTACTAAAAATGTTCCTAAATAAGGGATAGCTGACAATAAATTAGTAATTACTGTGGCCCCTCAGAATGATATTTGTCCTCACGGTAAAACATATCCTATGAATGCTGCACCTATTACTAAAAATAAGATAATTACTCCTGTAATTCAAGTTTTAGTATAATGATATGATCCATAATATATCCCTCGTCCAATATGAGAATAAATACAAATAAAAAAAAATGAAGCTCCGTTTGCATGTAATGTTCGTATTATTCATCCATTATTTACATCTCGACAAATGTGAATAGTTGAATTAAAAGCTAATTCAATATTTGCTGTATAATGTATAGCTAAAAATAATCCTCTAATTAGTTGAATTATTAGACATAGTCCTAAGAGTGAGCCAAAATTTCAAAAAATTGAGATATTTCTAGGTGTGGGTAGATCTACTAATGATCTATTTAAAATTTTTAAAATTTGATTATCTAGTCGAATTGGTTTATTCATTAATTATAAATTTCTTCGTATTGGGCCGGAATTAATATTTGTAATTTTTATTACAATGAATAATATTAATAATAAGTAATTAATTATTATAATTATTATTAAATTTAAAGGTTTATTATAAAGTTTATTTAATGATATTTTTAATATTAAATTTTTTTCTATTTCAATATTAGTTAAATTTAATATTTCATAATTATATATCATATATACATTTATATTATAAACTATTCAAATTATAATTAGTATAAATATTAAAAAATATAATAATGAAATCTTATTAAAATTAAATTTTATGTTTGATGATAATCTTGATACATAAATTAATAAAATTAATATACCCCCTAATATGGTTAGAAATAAAATATATCTATATCAAAAATTTATTCTTAATCTTCCTGAAATTAAAGAGATTGTAACAGTTTGAATTATTAATATTATTCCTATTGATAAAGGATTTTTTATTGAAAAAAAAATAATTCTATTTATTATTATTGTAATAATTAAAATTTTATTTATACAGAAACAGAATATAGTTTATAAAAAATATTAATTTTGGAAATTAATGAAAAAATTATTTAATTTTTTTTCTGAAGTTTTAAAAATAATTAAATTTTTCTTTGATTTACAAAATCAATATTTTATTATAAACTATTAAAACTAATTTTATTTAATCTAGTAAATTTAATTTATATTTTATTTTTTTTAAGATTTTTAAGCTTATGTTTAAATCGATCTCATTTAATAATAATTTTATTAAGCTTAGAGTTTATTGTTTTAGTTATTTATTTACAATTAATTAATTATTTAAATTTATTTGAAATAGAATTATTTTTTAGTATATTTTTTTTAGTTTTTAGAGTGTGTGAGGGTGTGTTAGGCCTATCAATTTTAATTTCTATAGTTCGTACACATGGCAATGATTTTTTTCAACCTTTAAGAATTTTATAAATGATAAAATTTTTTTTTTATTTAGTTTTTTTAATTCCCTTTAGTTTAATAAATAAATTTTGATTGAGGCAGTTTTATTTATTTTTAGGGGGCTTTATATTTTTATTTTTAGGTAAATATACTTATGAATGATCTAGTATATGTTCTTATTTTAGATGTGATTTGTTATCATTAGGATTAATTATTTTAAGTTTTTGAATTTGTTCACTAATAATTTTATCTAGAGAGATAGTTTTTTATAAAAAAAATTATAGAAACTTATTTATTTTTATAATTTTAATTTTAATAATATTTTTATTTTTGACTTTTAGAGTAACAAATATATTAAATTTTTATATATTTTTTGAATGTAGGTTAATTCCTGTTTTATTTTTAATTATAGGTTGGGGATTACAATTAGATCGAATTCAAGCAGGATTATATTTACTTTTTTATACATTATTTGCTTCATTGCCCTTACTTTTAAGTATAATATATGTTTATTCTATTGAAAAAACAATGGATTTTATTATAATTTCTCAAAATATTTTTGTATTAAATAATAACTATTTATATTATTTTTTAATTTTAGCGTTTCTTGTAAAAATACCTATATTTTTAGTTCATTTATGGTTACCTAAAGCTCATGTTGAAGCCCCTGTTTCAGGTTCTATAATTTTAGCGGGGGTAATATTAAAATTAGGCGGATATGGTTTATTGCGTATATTTATAATATTATATAAATTAGGTATATCCTTAAATTTTATTTGAATTAGAATTAGAATAGTGGGGGGTTTATTTATTAGTTTAATTTGTTTATTTCAGATTGATTTAAAATCTTTAATTGCTTATTCTTCAGTAGCACATATGAGAATTTTTATTTGTGGGATAATAACTTTATTTAATTGGGGTTTAATAGGTTCTTTTATATTAATAATCTCACATGGTTTATGTTCTTCAGGGTTGTTTTGTTTAGTAAATATTGTTTATGAGCGTTTAGGTAGTCGTAGAATTTTGATTAATAAAGGTTTAATTAATTTTATGCCTAGTATATCTTTATGATGATTTATACTATGTTCTTCTAATATAGCTGCTCCTCCTTCTTTAAACTTACTTGGGGAAATTATATTAATAAATAGAATAGTTAGATGAAGACTTTTAATTTTATTATTATTAATATTTGTATCTTTTTTTAGAGCTTCTTATACTCTTTATCTATACTCTTTTACTCAACATGGTAAATTAAACTTTAGTTTATATAGGGTTTCTTCTGGTTATATTCGTGAATTTTTGTTATTAATATTACATTGAATTCCATTAAATTTTTTAATTTTAAATAGAGAAATATTTACTTTAATAATTTATTTAAGTAGTTTAAAAAAACATTGATTTGTGGGATCAAAATTATAATATAATTTATCTTAGATAATAATTAATTTAAATTTATGTTTAATTATTTTAGTAATTTTTTTTTTTAATAGAATTATACTATTTTTTTTAGGTATTTATTATTTGATATTTAATTTAGTTTATTTTATTGAATTTAATATTTTTTTTTTTAACTCTTGTTCTATTACTATAACAATTTTATTAGATTGAATATCTTTTTTATTTTTGAGAGTAGTTTTATTAATTTCTTCTTTTGTTATTTATTATAGAAAATTTTATATAGAAGGGGATTTAAATTTAAATCGATTTATTATATTAATTATAATATTTGTTTTTTCTATAATTTTATTAGTTATTAGTCCTAATCTAATTAGAATTTTATTAGGGTGAGATGGGCTAGGTTTAGTTTCATATTGTTTAGTTATTTATTATCAAAACGTAAAATCTTTTAATGCTGGGATATTAACTGTCCTATCAAATCGTATTGGTGATGTTTTTTTATTAATGTCAATCTCTTTAATAATAAGTTTGGGCAGATGAAATTATATTTTCTATTTAAATAAAAGGTTTAGTATTGAAATAACTTATATTTTAATTTTTATTTTGATAGCTTCATTTACTAAAAGAGCTCAAATTCCTTTTTCTTCATGACTGCCTGCAGCTATAGCTGCTCCTACACCAGTATCTTCTTTAGTTCATTCATCAACTTTAGTTACTGCTGGGGTTTATTTATTAATTCGATTTCATAAATTATTTAATGATAATGAAATTTTAATAAAGTTATTTTTATTATTGTCAATTTTGACAATATTTATATCAGGGTTAAACGCTAATTTTGAAAATGATTTAAAAAAAATTATTGCTTTATCTACATTAAGTCAATTGGGTTTAATAATAAGAATTTTATTTTTAGGTTTAAGAGATCTGGCTTTTTTTCATCTTTTAACCCATGCTTTATTTAAGGCTTTATTATTTATATGTGCTGGGGTATTTATTCATAATTTAATAAATTTTCAAGATATTCGTTATATAGGGTGTCTTAGATTTCAAATGCCTTATATTTCTTTATGTTTTAATATTGCTAATTTATCTCTATGTGGTTTTCCCTTTTTAGCTGGGTTTTATTCTAAGGATTTAATTTTAGAATTAATATTTATAATAAATTATAATTTTTTTATTTTTGTTTTATTTTTTTTATCTACATTAATAACAGTAAGGTATACTTTTCGTTTAATTTATTTTTCAATAATTGGGGGTTTTAATATATTATCATTAAATTTTTTAAATAATAATTCCTTTGAATTAAATAAAAGGTTAATTTTTTTAATAATAACAGTAATTTTTTTTGGTAGACTATTAAGTTGGTTATTATTTCCTATTCCTAAAATGATTTGTTTATCATTTTATTTAAAGATTTTACCTTTAATAATTATTTTTTTAGGTATAATAATTGGTAAATTAAATTTTAAATTAAATTTAAGTATGAAGCATTTAAAATTAAGGTTTTTAAATGCATATATAAGTTTAATATGATTTTTACCTATTATTTCAACTTATGGTATTATTAAATACCCTATAAATTTAAGTAAAAATTTAAGTTTAACTATAGATCAAAATTGGACAGAATATATTTTAGGTCGGGGATTAATTAAAATTTTAAAAACTCATTCTTCTTGAGTTGATTTATTAATTTTTTATTTAAATTTTTTATTAATATATTTTTTATTATTGATATTATTTTGATGGTGTTTTTATATTCTTATTTAATTTTTTTTGTTTAAATAGCTTAAAATAAAAGCTTTTTATTGAAGATGAAAAAATGATATTTATTATCTTTAAACAAATTAAAAATTTATAAAAAAAATATTTTTAATTTTACAATGAAAATGTAAAGTTTTTATTAAACTATATAAATATTTAATAATATTTTTATTTTAGAAATATAAACGAAATTTAATCGTTAAAATAAAAAGTTAGAAGCTTTTTTTTGATACATCATATTTCTTTAATTGGAATTTTTAATTTCAAATATATTATTAACAATAATATGCCTAAATTTTGGCTTCAATTAATTAGTTAATTATATAATTTTTCTTAATTTTAAAATAACTTAAAGTTAGAGTTAATTTTAACTTAAAAATCAGGTCGAAACTGATTACAATTTATTGTTTCAAACTTATTTAAGATAAATTAATAAAATTAATAATTTCTGAATGCAAGTCAGATGTTATTTTTAACTATTATCCTTGTTAATTTAATCAGTTTAATGCTCCAAAATTTCATTCATAGTAAAGGCCTATTAACAAAATTATTATAAAATAAATTGATAAGATTAATCATACTATAAGATTTGAGAAAGTTATAATTAAAATTAATGGTAGTATTAATGTAATTTCCACATCAAAAATTAAAAAAATTACAGCAATTAAAAAAAATCGTATAGAAAAGGGTAAACGTGAATTTCCTTTAGGGTCAAATCCACATTCAAACGGGGTATTTTTTTCTCGATCAAAAAAAGTTTTTTTTGATAATAATAGTGCTATTCTTATAATAATTAATGTTAAAGAAAAAATTGAAAATATTGATTTTATAATTATAATTATTATTTATACTAATTTTTTTTAGACTATTTGATTGGAAGTCAATTATACTTATTATATTATATAAATAGAAATTTAAAATTAATTACCTCCTCACCAATAAATTGAAATATAAAGAAATAATCAAATTACATCAACAAAATGTCAATATCACGCGGCAGCTTCAAATCCAAAGTGGTGGTATACTGAGAAATGATTACTTATTAGACGAGCAAAATTTACTATTAAAAAAATTGTTCCAATTAATACATGAATTCCATGAAATCCTGTAGCTATAAAAAATGTTGATCCGTAAATTGAATCTGCTATTGTAAAAGGAGATTCTAAATATTCGTAAGCTTGGAGAAACGAAAATAAAATTCCTAAAATGATTGTGAAAATTATTCCATTTTGTGTCTCTTTTTTATTTTCGTTTATTAATCTGTGGTGGGCCCAAGTAATTGATACTCCTGATGAGACAAGAATGATAGTGTTTAATAATGGGATATTAAAAGGATTAAATGGTGTAATTCCTTTAGGAGGTCAAATTCCACCAATTTCAATTGAAGGTGATAATGATCTGTGAAAAAATGCTCAAAAAAAAGATAAGAAAAAAAATACTTCTGATGTAATAAATAAGATTATTCCTCATCGTATTCCCTTTGTAACTGATGATGTATGTAATCCTTGAAATGTTCTTTCACGAATTACGTCCCGTCATCATTGAATTATAATTATTAGAATAATAATTAATCCTAATAAAAAAAGATAATTATTATTTAGATGAAATCATATTACTGATCCTAATATTATAATTATTGTTCTTAATGCCCCTAATAAAGGTCATGGCCTATAGTCTACTAAATGAAATAAATGATTTTTTTTTGACATTAGTTTACTTCTCTAGAATAAAGGGATCTTAACACTATAAATACATAAGATTGGATAATAGCGACCGCTGATTCTAAGGTTAACAATAATATTTGAATTAAAATTAAAAATAATGTTATTGATAAATTTATTGAAATTCCTGTTCTTCTTAATAAAGTCACTAAAAGATGACCTGCAATTATATTAGCTGTTAATCGTACAGATAAAGTAATTGCACGGATTATATTTCTAATTCTTTCAATTAACACTATAAAAGGTATTAGTAAACCTGGTGTATTTTGAGGCACTAAGTGGGCAAATATATGATTAGTATTATTTATTCATCCAAATATAATAAATCTCAATCATAGGGGTATTGCTAATGATAAAGTTAAAGTTAAATGTCTTGTTCTTGTAAAAATATAAGGAAACAGCCCTAAAAAATTATTTATTAAAATTATTAAAAATAATGAAAAAAAAATTAATGTTCTTCCTTTATTTGATTTAGTTCCTAATAAAATTTTTAATTCATTGTGGATATATTTTGATAAATTTAAAAATAATATATTAATTCGAGGTATAATTAATCAGTAAGTATTAGGTAAAAATAATAAACCTAGTAAAGTTCTTAATCAGTTTAAAGATAAATTAAACATTCTTGAAGTTGGGTCAAAAATGGAGAATAAGTTTATTATCATTTTCAGTTAAATTTAAAATTATTTATTTTCTTAAAATAATTTGTATTTATATTAGTTTTAATTTTTTTAAAATTATAATAATTTATAATAAAAAATAAAATTAAAATAATAATAAAATAAATATATAATATTATTCATATTAGTGGGTATATTTGGGGAATAAAAGAATATTAGGGTAAATTAATTCTAATTCTTTTAGTATGACATACTAATGTTATTATTTAACTAATTCTTTTCATTAAGAATATTTGCTAATATATCATATTATGATTTAAGAGATCATTGCTTGCTTTTCAGCCACTTAATGATAATTTAATAATTATATGATATTAAAATGAATTAATTCACTTTAAAAAAAAAATTATAGGTGTTCTTTCAATAACAATGGGTATAAATCTATGATTTGTTCCACAAATTTCTGAACATTGTCCAAAAAACAATCCAGGACGTTTAATTAAAAGATTAATTTGATTTAACCGCCCTGGAATAGCATCAATTTTTTTTCCTAGGGAGGGGATAGTTCATGAATGAATTACATCAGTTGATGTAACCATAACTCGTAATTGAGTGTTCAAAGGTAAAACTACGTTATTATCTACATCTAACAGTCGGAATGAGTTTATTTTTATGGAGTCTTTTTGAATTATATATGAGTCGAATTCTAAATTTTTAAAATCTGTATATTCATAGCTTCAGTATCATTGATGTCCAATAGCTTTTATAGTAATTAATGGGGAATTTATTTCATCTCTTAAATATAATAAATGAATAGAAGGAATTGCAATAAAAATTAATATAAATATTGGTGTAACAGTTCAAATTATTTCTACACTTTGATTATTTATAAAATTTTTGAAAATAAATTTATTTAATAATATTGATGATATTAAATATAAAATGGATATTATAATTAAAATTATAATAATTATAGCATGATCATGAAAGAATATTAATTGTTCTATAATAGGTGAAGCTGCATCTTGAAAATATAAATTTGTTCATGTAGTTATTTCTATTAAAAGATAAAATATCTTTATAAATGGGTCTTAAATCCATTACATTATTCTGTCATAATAGAAAAGATTTAATTATTTATTAGATAGATGTTAATGGTAATTCATTATATCTATGATCTGAAGGAGGTGTATTTTGTTTTCATTCAATCGATGAATTTAAATTTGATGAAAAAATTAATTGTCGTTGAGATGATATTCTTTCTCAAATAATAAAAATAAAGTATAATACTCTAAAAAATGAAATAATTGATCCGATTGAAGATAAGATATTTCATATTAAGAATGCATCTGGATAATCCGAGTATCGTCGTGGTATTCCATTTAATCCTAAAAAATGTTGAGGAAAAAATGTTAAATTAACTCCAATAAATATTATTAAAAATTGAATTTTTAATCAGGTATTATTTATAGTTAGTCCTGTGAATAAAGGGTATCAATAAATAAACCCTGCTATAATTCCAAATACAGCTCCTATTGAAAGAACATAATGAAAATGCGCCACTACATAATATGTATCGTGTAGAATAATATCAATTGATGAATTAGATAATAAAATTCCTGTTAATCCCCCTATAGTAAATAAGAAAACAAACCCCAATGTTCATAATATAGATGGGTTAAAATTTATTTGAGATCCATATATAGTTGCTAATCAACTAAAAATTTTAATTCCTGTTGGAATTGCAATGATTATAGTAGCGGCTGTAAAATATGCTCGTGTATCAACATCTATTCCTACTGTAAATATATGATGAGCTCATACAACAAATCCTAGTAATCCAATAGTTAATATTGCATAAATTATTCCTATTGTTCCAAATGTTTCTTTTTTCCCTGATTCTTGTGAAATAATATGTGAAATTATTCCAAAGGCTGGGATAATTAAAATATATACTTCTGGGTGACCAAAAAATCAAAATAAATGTTGATATAAAATCGGGTCTCCACCCCCAGATGGGTCAAAAAATGAAGTATTTAAATTTCGATCTGTTAATAGTATTGTAATTGCTCCGGCTAATACTGGTAAAGATAATAATAATAATAATGCAGTTAAAGATACTGCTCAAACAAATAAAGGTATGCGATCAAATCTTATTCCTTTAACTCGTATATTAATCATAGTAGAAATAAAGTTAATTGCTCCAAGAATTGAAGAAATTCCGGCTAAATGTAAAGAAAAAATTGTTAAATCTACAGAAGGACCAGCATGTGAAATTCTATTAGATAGTGGGGGGTATACAGTTCATCCTGTTCCTGAACCTGAATTTACTAATCTTCTAAATATTAATAATGTAATTGAAGGGGGTAAAAATCAAAATCTTATATTATTTAAACGTGGGAATGCTATATCAGGGGCCCCTAATATAATAGGGATTAATCAGTTTCCAAATCCCCCGATTATGATTGGTATAACTATAAAAAAAATTATTAAAAATGCATGAGAAGTGACAATTACGTTATAAACTTGGTCATCTCCAATTAATGATCCAGCTATACTTAATTCTGTTCGAATTAATATTCTAAATGATAGTCCTAATATCCCCGATCAAAATCCAAAGATAAAATAAAGAGTTCCAATATTTTTATGATTTGTAGAAAATAATCATTTATTCATTAATTTATATTTATTTTATTTTTTAAAAAAAATTAATTTTGTTTAATAAAATGGCTGAATTATAGGCGATAAATTGTAAATTTATTAATGAATTTTTTTTCTTTTATTAAATTTAGTCAACTAATTATATTTTATAGTTAAATTACAATAACATTAGAATGCAATTCTAAAATTATAATAAACTTATTAAAATATATATATATATATATATTATATATATAATAAGATTTAAATTTATTATATATAATTTATTTAAAGCTTTGAAGGCTATTAGTTTATTTAACTTAAAATCTTGCTATATTAAATTATTTATTAAAGGACCAATAATTATAGAATTTATTAATATATTAATTAAAAAAATTTTTGTTATTAATGATTTTATTAAATTATTATTTTTATTAGTTCATTTATTATTATTTTTAGCAAAAATTAATATTGATATTAAAGGGTTGATATAGAATGATAAAGAAATTGTTGATGCAATAATAAATATAATTCTTTCTATAATTATTTTATTTTTAATTATAACTATTAAAGAAAGAATTTTTGGTAAAAATCCTAATATCGGGGGTAATCCTGCTATTGATAAAAATATTGAAATTAAGATAATTTTGATATTTATATTTTGGTTATTATTTTTGAATAACTGATTAATATAGGTACTATCTAAATTATTTATAATTATACAAACAGACAAATTAATAAAGAAATAAATTAATAGATAAAATATTAATAATTTTATATTTAAAATTATTGTTATTAATATTCACCCTAAATGATTTACTGATGAGTAATTTAAAATTATTTTGATTGAACTTTGATTTATTCCCTGAATTGCTCCTATATAATTTGAGATTAATGCTATTAAATAAATTAATATATTATTATTTCTATTTATTAGTATAAATAGTGGCCCAACTTTTTGTCATGTTAGAATAATAAAACAGTTTATTCAGTTTAAATTTATTAAAACCTTAGGGAGTCATCAATGTAGGGGTGCTACTCCTAATTTTATTATTAGTCTTATTTGAATAAATATTAAAACAATTCTTATTTTATTAATATCAAATTTTATTTTTATAAAAATAATTATAATTAATAAAATTGAAGATCTCCTAGCTTGAATAATAAAATAAATTATTATTGAGTTAGAAATTTTTATTGAAGATTTATTTAATATTAAAGGAATAAATGATATTAAGTTAATTTCTATTCCTATTCATGCATTTAACCATGATATTGAACTAATTATAATTATTGTTCTTAAAATTATAATTATAATAAATATATATATAAGTCAAAATTTTTTTAATTTAGCTTTTAATTTAAAATAATTTTTTGTCATTAAATATAATTAATTTTTAATAATTTTAAAATGAAGGTAATTTAAAATTACATTTTTTATTCTATCAAAATAATTCTTTTTTTTCAGACACTTCATTATTTAATAATAATAAATAATAATAAATAATAATAATAATAATTTTAATGCTTATTATTTTT